TCAACACCCATCAATGCATGGTGTTCTTCGACTAATTGTTACTCTCGATGGTGAAGATGTTATTGATTGCGAACCCATATTAGGGTATTTACACAGAGGAATGGAAAAAATTGCGGAAAACAGAAGTATTATACAATACTTGCCTTATGTAACACGATGGGATTATTTAGCTACTATGTTTACAGAAGCAATAACGGTAAATGCACCAGAATTCTTGGAGAATATTCAAATACCCCAAAGAGCCAGCTATATTAGAGTAATTATGTTAGAATTGAGCCGTATAGCTTCTCATTTGTTATGGCTTGGACCTTTTATGGCGGATCTCGGGGCACAGACTCCTTTTTTCTACATTTTTAGAGAGAGAGAATTGATATATGATCTATTTGAAGCTGCTACAGGTATGCGAATGATGCATAATTACTTTCGCATCGGAGGGGTAGCTGCCGATCTCCCTTATGGATGGATGGATAAATGTTTAGATTTCTGTGATTATTTTTTACAAGGAGTTGTTGAATATCAACAACTTATTACACAGAATCCTATTTTTTTAGAACGAGTTGAAGGGGTTGGTTTTATTAGCGGAGAAGAAGCTGTAAATTGGGGCTTATCAGGACCAATGTTACGAGCTTCTGGAATACAATGGGATCTTCGTAAAATCGATCCTTATGAGTCTTACAATCAATTCGATTGGAAAGTCCAATGGCAAAAAGAAGGAGATTCGTTAGCTCGCTATTTAGTACGAGTCGGTGAAATGAGGGAATCCATAAAAATTATTCAACAGGCTGTAGAGAAAATTCCTGGAGGACCTTATGAGAATTTAGAAGCCCGACGCTTTAAGAAAGCAAAGAATCCCGAATGGAATGATTTTGAATATAGATTTCTTGGTAAAAAGCCTTCGCCCAATTTTGAATTATCAAAGCAAGAGCTTTATGTAAGAGTAGAAGCTCCAAAAGGCGAATTAGGAATTTATCTGGTAGGAGATGATAGTCTTTTCCCATGGAGATGGAAAATTCGTCCACCAGGTTTTATTAATTTGCAAATTCTTCCTCAGCTAGTTAAAAAAATGAAATTGGCTGATATCATGACAATATTAGGTAGTATAGATATCATTATGGGGGAAGTTGATCGTTGAAATGATAATAGATAGGGTAGAGGTAGAAACTATCAATTCTTTTTCGAAATCGGAATTATTAAAAGAAATCTACGGACTTATATGGATTCTACCCATTTTGGCCCTCCTACTGGGAATCACAATAGAAGTACTCGTAATTGTGTGGTTAGAAAGAGAAATATCCGCATCGATACAACAACGTATTGGTCCTGAATATGCTGGCCCCCTGGGACTGCTTCAAGCAATAGCAGATGGAACTAAACTACTTTTAAAAGAGGATATCCTCCCATCCCGAGGAGAGATTCCTTTATTTAGCATTGGTCCCTCTATAGCAGTGATATCCATTTTATTAAGTTTTTTAGTTATCCCTTTGGGATATCATTTTGTTTTAGCTGATCTTAGTATTGGTGTTTTTTTATGGATTGCGATTTCAAGTATTGCTCCTATTGGTCTTCTCATGGCAGGGTATAGCTCAAATAATAAATATTCTTTTTCAGGTGGTCTACGAGCGGCTGCTCAATCTATTAGTTATGAAATACCATTAACTTTTTGTGTACTAGCAATATCTCTACGTGTGATTCGTTAAAATAGGATCTTTTTCCTCTAAAATACATGGAATGCTTATCTTCCTTTGCTTATTCTGTATTCGCGTTGGTAAGTTAAACTCGATAGCTATATGAGTGAAACAAAACAGCTTATTAATTTGTAGTAAAAATAAAAAATCTCATTTCCTACGTACAAGAAAAAAGTTCAAGTAAACATAAGCAGTGTAAACTCTTTACCCCAAGGTTGAGATTGTTTAATTAGTCATCATATCTTGAAGCGGGCAAGAATAAAGGATTCGCGGTATGGAATTCCATTACTAGAATATTTTTAGTTATTACTATAATTTAAACTTATAACCATAAGGCAATCCATCAAAAGTTAGTGAGGGATTAGGAACACTAAAGTACATACAGGATTAGTAATGAGAGAATCTAAATCATTAGACATTTTTCCTCATAAAAGGAATCATAATAAGGACTTGAAATTGGTGGAAATGATCAAGCAGTACTTTCTTCAGATTCCGGTCTAGAGTATGTTCCCATTCACTTGTTAAGGAAATGGCTATCAAGAACGAATTAACCCTTTATTCTTTTTTTTTTAAGTATACCCCTCCCGGGGAAAGAAGAATAGGACAAAAGATATGGAATACAATACAAAAAAGGATCCTTATTTATTCTTTCCTTTCTTTATCCCTATTCATACAGAATTCCTCATGAACTAATGCCAAATTCTTTCCATTTATTAATTGCTATAATGGGTGATTTATTCCAATATTAAGTTATTACCGAACAAAGAAAAATTTTATTATATAAAGGATGAGATCAATTCGGAAGCGCTTTTTTTTTTATTCTAGCAGACGTAATTGCTTTGGTCTAATTTTGGACTTTCCAATCAATTTTATCTTACCTAATTCTATCTATGCCCAGGGGATAATACCGAAACGAAACAATCCTTTCCTTTTTTCTGATCATAGAGGAGCCGTATGAAGCTAAGGTTTCATGTACGGTTTTGGAATAGCGGTGGGAACTGTGATGTTATCATCGACTATGATTATCTAATAGTTCAAGTACAGTTGATATAGTTGAAGCACAGTCCAAATATGGTTTTTTTGGATGGAATCTTTGGCGTCAGCCTATAGGTTTTCTAGTTTTTCTAATTTCTTCTTTAGCAGAATGTGAAAGATTACCCTTTGATTTACCAGAAGCAGAAGAAGAATTAGTAGCAGGTTATCAAACCGAATATTCTGGTATAAAATATGGTTTATTTTATCTTGTTTCTTACCTAAATTTATTAGTTTCCTCTTTATTTGTAACTGTTCTATACTTAGGCGGGTGGAATTTCTCTATTCCCTATATATCCTTTTTTGGATTTTTCCAAATGAATAAAATAATTGGAATTTTGGAAATGGTAATAGGTATCTTTATTACATTAACTAAAGCTTATTTATTTCTCTTCATTTCTATCACAATAAGATGGACTTTACCCAGGATGAGAATGGATCAGTTATTAAATCTTGGATGGAAATTTCTTTTACCTATTTCTCTGGGCAATCTCTTATTAACAACTTCTTCCCAACTAGTTTCACTATAAATAAGAATACAATAACAGTAAGAATATTTTCAACACAAAAGTTCTCTCAAACAAGAGAAAGAAACATACCTTTTTCATATATAGATTTAGAATATGTTCCCTATGCTAACTGGGTTCATTAGTTATGGTCAACAAACAATACGCGCCGCAAGATACATTGGTCAAGGTTTAATAATTACCTTATCCCACACAAATCGTTTACCTATAACGATTCACTACCCTTATGAAAAATCAATTACATCGGAGCGTTTCCGGGGGCGAATACACTTTGAATTTGATAAATGCATTGCTTGTGAAGTATGTGTTCGCGTATGCCCGATAGATCTACCCCTTGTGGATTGGAAATTTGAAAAGGATATTAAAAGAAAACAATTGCTTAATTATAGTATTGATTTCGGAGTTTGTATATTTTGTGGTAACTGTGTTGAATACTGTCCCACAAATTGTTTATCAATGACTGAAGAATATGAACTTTCTACTTATGATCGTCATGAATTGAATTACAATCAAATTGCTTTGAGTCGGTTACCAATCTCCATAATGGGAGATTACACAATTCAAACAATTAGGAATTCGCCCCAAAGTAAAATGGACGAAGAAAAATCTTGGAATTCAAGAACGATTACGGATTACTAGGTATTAGGATTTTCGAAAAATCCATTTTTACTAACTCTAACGAAAAAAGAATAACTACTGCTTAACAACTTATATGCATATACAAAAAAATATCCTAATACCCTTTTCCTTCCTTGAATCTTTTAGTTTTAGTCAGTTCATGAAAAATTTTATACTAGAAATTTCTTCTTATCCATAATGGATTTACCTGGACCAATACATGAGATTCTTGTGCTATTTGGGGGATTTGTTCTTCTACTAGGAGGTCTAGGAGTAGTATTACTTACCAACCCAATTTATTCAGCCTTTTCGCTGGGATTAGTTCTTGTTTGTATATCCTTATTCTATTTTTTATTAAATTCCTACTTTGTAGCTGTCGCACAACTTCTTATTTATGTGGGAGCCATAAATGTCTTGATCATATTTGCTGTAATGTTTGTAAACGGCTCAGAGTGGTCTAAAGATAAGAATTATTGGACGATTGGGGATGGGTTTACTTTACTCCTTTGTATAACTATTCCTTTTTCACTAATGACTACTATCCCAGATACGTCGTGGTATGGAATTCTTTGGACTACAAGATCAAACCAAATAGTAGAACAGGGTCTCATAAATAACGTTCAACAAATTGGGATTCATTTAGCAACCGATTTTTATCTTCCGTTTGAACTCATTTCCCTAATTCTTCTAGTTTCTTTAATAGGTGCAATTACTATGGCTCGACAATAAGAAATACTTAGAATGAGTCAAAATTCTTAGAATTTCAAATATAAAATAAATAACTAAAGAATCACAATTTTGATTTAGTAAAACCCATCTACTGCCAACACAACAAATACCTTCTTTTCTCTTTTGTTGTGTAATTGTTCTATTCTAATTAATTGAATCGGTTCAATTCTTGTCCTCATATTGAAATGAATCGAGATTGATAAGGAGTTAGTTAATGATGTTTGAGCATGTACTTTTTTTGAGTGTCTATTTATTTTCGATTGGTATCTATGGATTGATCACAAGCCGAAACATGGTTAGAGCTCTAATATGTCTTGAACTTATACTGAATTCAATTAATCTAAATCTCGTAACATTTTCTGATCTATTTGATAGTCGCCAATTAAAAGGAGACATTTTCGCAATTTTTGTTATAGCCCTTGCGGCTGCTGAAGCAGCTATTGGACTATCTATTCTTTCTTCCATCCATCGTAACAGGAAATCAACTCGTATCAATCAATCCAATTTTTTGAATAATTAGACATAGAATCCTCTAAACAAAGGCGCATATATAATAATAAGAAACATTAAGATGAATAGAAATCTAATCTTATTTTCTTATTAGTGTTTAATAATATCCATTTTTGGAGTAGGTTATTTCAGAGTATTGTTTTTTACTTATTGAATATTGCATTTTTGCAATTCATTGATATTGCAATTTGAATATTGCAATAATTTATATTGAAAAGATGATAGCCAATTTATTGGCTAATTCGAATTAGTATGTAGAATTCGTATAATTATGACTGTTGAAGCCTTAAATTCAAGTCTCTTGGCTCTTTTCACGCTTTCTCACAAACAGATTACGAAATATATTGCATTATTTGTTAAAGTTTGGATAAACCATTGCTTCATCTGGTGTCTATAATACATCTAATTTATATAGTACTAATTTCATTTTTACCAGATCGAAAATTTTTATGTTGAAAAGGAAAATTTAGAGATCCAATGTCACATTCTGTAAAAATTTATGATACATGTATAGGATGCACTCAATGTGTACGAGCTTGCCCAACGGATGTATTAGAAATGATACCTTGGGATGGATGTAAAGCCAAGCAAATTGCTTCCGCGCCGAGAACCGAAGATTGTGTGGGTTGTAAGAGATGCGAATCCGCCTGCCCAACGGATTTTTTAAGTGTCCGCGTTTATTTACAGGCTGAAACAACCCGCAGCATGGCTCTATCTTATTGATACGTTACAAAAAACTCCACTTGAATCGTCTGATTCCTCTTTACCGAAGAAGCCTGTGCTCGAAATAATCGAGCATGGGCTTTTCTGGTCAAAACGTATCTTGTCTTTATTACTTTATCATGAGTTATTTTCCTTGGTTAACAATACTTGTTGTTTTGCCGATATTTGCAGGTTCATTAATTTTCTTTTTACCTCATAAAGGAAATAAAATCGTTAGGTGGTATACTATAGCTATTTGTTTATTAGAATTCCTTCTAATGACTTATGCATTCTGTTATCATTTCCAATTGGAGGATCCCTTAATCCAATTAAAGGAGGATTCTAAATGGATAGATGTTTTCGATTTCCACTGGAGATTGGGAATCGATGGGCTTTCATTAGGATCTATTTTATTGACAGGATTTATCACTACTTTAGCTACTTTAGCGGCTTGGCCGGTTACTCGGAATTCGCAATTATTCTATTTCCTGATGCTAGCAATGTATAGCGGTCAAATAGGATTATTTTCTTCACGAGACCTTTTACTTTTTTTTATCATGTGGGAGTTAGAATTAATTCCTGTTTACTTACTTTTATCCATGTGGGGGGGAAAGAGGCGTCTGTATTCAGCTACCAAGTTTATTTTGTATACTGCAGGCGGTTCCATTTTTTTCTTAATTGGAGTTCTGGGTATGGGATTATATGGTTCCAATGAACCCGGATTAGATTTAGAAAGATTGATTAATCAATCATACCCTACAACATTAGAAATACTACTGTATTTTGGCTTCCTTATTGCTTATGCTGTCAAATTGCCGATTATACCTTTACATACGTGGTTACCAGATACCCATGGGGAAGCGCATTACAGTACATGTATGCTTTTAGCCGGAATTCTATTAAAGATGGGAGCATACGGATTGATTCGGGTCAATATGGAATTGTTACCGCATGCTCATTATCTATTTTCCCCCTGGTTGGTAATAATAGGAGCGGTGCAAATAATCTATGCAGCTTCAACTTCTCTTGGTCAACGAAATTTCAAAAAAAGAATAGCCTACTCCTCCGTATCTCACATGGGTTTCATAATTATAGGAATTGGTTCCATAACCAACATTGGACTAAATGGAGCTATTTTACAAATATTATCTCATGGATTTATTGGTGCTACACTTTTTTTCTTGGCGGGAACGGCTTGTGATAGAATGCGTCTTGTTTATCTCGAAGAACTGGGGGGAATATCTATCCCAATGCCAAAAATTTTTACCATGTTTAGTAGCTTTTCAATGGCTTCTCTTGCCTTGCCGGGAATGAGCGGTTTTGTTGCAGAATTAGTAGTATTTTTTGGACTAATTACTAGTCCTAAATTTATGTTAATGCCAAAAATGCTAATTACTTTTGTAATGGCAATAGGAATGATATTAACTCCTATTTATTTATTATCTATGTTACGCCAGATGTTCTATGGATACAAGCTATTTCATGTTCCAAACAAAAATTTTGTAGATTCTGGACCACGGGAACTCTTTCTTTTAATCTGTATCTTTTTACCAGTCATAGGAATTGGTATTTATCCAGATTTTGTTCTCTCTCTATCCGTTGATAGGGTAGAGGTTCTATTATCCAATTATTATACTAAATAGGATTTTATTTTTTTAACCAGTCCGCTCTATATTCCAGAGTGGAAAAATAAAAAATTCAGAAAAAAGTCAAAAAGTCTAATTAGATCTATCTCGAATTTTTGAGAACCCCTTGAACGTCTTTTCAAAGGGTTCTCAAATCAAACAAAAAAGGAAAAAACCTGAAGGTTTTATGTTATGTAATTATTTAGATGGTAATGTAAATGAACCGTAACTATGTAAACCTATTCCTAATAGATTGATACCAAAATAGCAGATCCAAATTATAAGAAATCCTATCGAAGCTACAAGTGCGGAATTCGTACCCTTCCAATTTGGATTTGTTCTACTATGTAAATATATTGCAAATATGGTCCAGGTAATAAATGCCCAAGTTTCCTTAGGATCCCAATTCCAATAGGATCCCCATGCCTCATTAGCCCATACTGCTCCACAAAGAATACCCACGGTTAAAAGAGTAAACCCTAGACTAATGACACGATAACTCCAAGAATCCAAACGCTCAGTTAATTGATATTTGTAATAATTTGGAAATACGGGAAAAGAGGTGTTTTTTAAAGCACTTCTTTTTGCATATAAATATTCAATCTCACTAAAGAAAAATGTTTTTCTTAAAACATTTTTCTTTAGTGAAAAGAAATCGAAAGAATTTCGAAATCTAATGATTAGAAGAGCAGCGGATAATAAGGATCCGCACAAAAGAGTTGCATAGCTTAGTAACATCATACTGACATGCATCATTAACCACTGAGATTGTAGAGCAGGTACTAGTATTGTGGATTGATGCATTTCAGTTAAAAGACCCGACGTGGCAAAGCCTTGCGTTAAAATAGTACTTGGCGTAGTTATTGTGCTTAAATCATTTTTCGAGTTCTGTATCTTAGGAATAGTATGAAGAATATACAGAGTCCATGAAAGGAAGATCAATGATTCATATAAATTACTTAATGGAAAATGTCCCGAAGAAACCCAACGAGAGACTAAAAATCCTGTTATAGAGAAAAAAGTAGCTATCATTCCCTTTTCTGACGAATCACATAATCCCCTAAGTTCACGAACTAATAAGGTTATCAAATGAATCGTAATCACAATTGAAATGGTTGAGAAAGAGATATGAGTTAGTATATGTTCTAAAGTTGCAAATAGCATAACGATAAGGTCCCATTACAAAATTGTAAATTTCGAATTGAATCCATTTTATAATTTATTGTATTCTTTTTCGAGAATGCCGCCACTCGGATTCGAACCGAGATGCTTGAGCACTGCTTCCTAAGAGCAGCGTGTCTACCAATTTCACCATGGCGGCTAATTTTAAATAATAAATAGTTAACTTAAAAGAATAATAGTTATTTTATCGTGAATCGTCGAGACTGGGAGAGGCCATAGAATTTAGGAACATTAGAAGTTCATCATTAACTACAATGAAATGAATTTTGTATTTTTTTTTTTTTAGAAAAATTTATAGAATGAAAGCCTTTACACTCTTATTAATATGATGTACCAGTCCTAAACCCATTTATATGGGAATTTTTGATAAGATTAGATAGAGCTTGTAAGTCCTATTGCAAGAATAGTCTACTTTTTATAATAGAATCCTCATAAAAACGAGGATTCTATTATAAATAAAAAAAAGTTCTTTGATAGGAAAAGAATACTGAGGACACAATATACCAAAAACTTTTGTTCTATATAATGATAATGGAGGGATTGGTTCTAAGAATATTGTACCGAGGAATTCGACACATAAAAGTACATTTATTAATTAATCCGAATTATTCATTCATATTAAATAATTGGAATTTCTTTTGGATAGTTCAATTCAGATTATTTCTAAATCTTGCTTGTTGCCCAGAAAAACCTTTTGGTTTTGGATGCTCGTTGCCGCTATAAAATGATCTTGATTTTGCTAAAGAATAAGATTGTACTATGGAAAAATAAGTCTTTTTTTTCCAAAGATTTTTACGAATACGCTTTTTTGACATCGAAGTACGTTTTTTTGGAACTGCCATTCAAAAAGGGAATTACTTTTTTCTAGTTGTATGTGAAAGACATCTATTGCCGCAAATCAATCCTTCTTTCTGTTTTTTCTTAGTATTTATACTTAGATACTGAAAGATACTTAAATGATACTGAAAGATACTGAAATTCTAAATTCTTCTTTAGTTCATTTTGTCTAATGTGGATAAGACAAGAGTTTTTTAAGATTTTCTATTTAAATCAATTTATATATTAAATATACTCCATATATAAATATATGGTATGGGGGATAAGCCCTCATATAAGAGGGGGATATAAAAAGAAGGAGGGTCAAATTCAATTCAAATAGTTAATTAAGTTCAGAAAGCTATTCCATAATTGAATTCCAATAAAAAAATACTGAGTCTCTTAAACAAGACATTCTAAAACTTAGAGAATTCTAGTCATTAGGATTTCCTTTTATATGAAATATGCAATATTCGAGAATTTCTTATAAATATAGGTTTTCTTTGGAATTCAATCAATCAATTACGAAACAACAGAGCTCTTTTATTTTAAGAGAAAGAAATACAAAAAAAAAAATGATTAGAAAGTCAAATTATTCAATTTTTTTTTTGTATTTTAATAAATATTTTTTTTTAACTAATAACTAGATACCGAAATTCTTTGATTGACTTTTTTAATTTAAGTAACTAAACCCATTCTTAATTTTGGAATATTTTAATGAGAGAAATTTGAAAAATCCAGAATTCCAGTATTTTTTATTTTTCTTATTTTGTTTTTTTAATTCCTTTAGAAAGAGATAAGAATAGGTTTGGTGAATCGGAAACAATTTTATTTTATAGAAAAATTGAACTATAAATTTAAACTAAAAATTGCTATTTCTTTTCTTATGGAACATACATATCAATATGCCTGGGTAATTCCTCTTCTCCCACTTCCAGTTATTATGTCAATGGGATTTGGACTTTTTCTTATTCCCACAGCAACAAAAAATCTTCGTCGCATATGGGCTTTTCCTAGTATTTTACTCTTAAGTATAGCTATGGTATTCTCACTTCACCTGTCTATTCAACAAATAAATGGAAGTTCTATCTATCAATATCTATGGTCTTGGACCATCAATAATGATTTTTCCTTAGAATTTGGATACTTGGTCGACCCCCTTACGTCTATTATGTTAATACTAATTACTACTGTAGGAATCTTAGTTCTTATTTATAGTGACGATTATATGTCTCACGATGAAGGATATTTGAGATTTTTTGTTTATATAAGTTTTTTTAATACTTCCATGTTGGGGTTGGTTACTAGTTCCAATTTGATACAAATTTATTTTTTTTGGGAACTTGTCGGAATGTGTTCCTATTTATTGATAGGCTTTTGGTTTACGCGGCCAATTGCAGCGAGTGCTTGTCAAAAAGCTTTTGTAACTAATCGTGTAGGGGATTTTGGTCTGTTATTAGGAATTTTAGGTTTTTTTTGGATAACGGGTAGTTTGGAGTTTCGGGATTTGTTCAAAATAGCTAATAACTGGATTCCTAATAATGGGATTAATTCCTTACTTACTACTTTGTGTGCTTTTTTATTATTCCTTGGTGCAGTTGCAAAATCCGCACAATTTCCTCTTCACGTATGGTTACCTGATGCTATGGAAGGACCCACTCCCATTTCGGCTCTTATACACGCAGCAACTATGGTTGCTGCGGGGATTTTTCTTATAGCTAGACTTCTTCCTCTTTTCATATCCCTACCTTTGATAATGAGTTTCATTTCTTTAGTAGGTACAATAACACTCTTCTTAGGAGCCACTTTAGCTCTTGCTCAGAGAGATATTAAAAGAAGCTTAGCCTATTCTACAATGTCTCAATTGGGTTATATGATGTTAGCTCTAGGTATGGGTTCTTATCAAGCTGCTTTATTCCATTTGATCACTCATGCTTATTCGAAAGCTTTATTGTTCTTAGGATCCGGATCCGTTATTCATTCAATGGAACCTCTTGTTGGATATTCACCAGATAAAAGTCAGAATATGGTTCTTATGGGTGGTTTAAAAAAATACGTTCCAATTACAAGAACTACCTTTTTATGTGGTACACTTTCTCTTTGTGGTATTCCACCTCTTGCTTGCTTCTGGTCCAAAGATGAAATCCTTAGTAATAGTTGGTTGTATTCACCCCTTTTTGGAATAATAGCCTCTTTTACTGCAGGATTAACTGCATTTTATATGTTTCGGATATATTTACTTACTTTTGATGGGTATTTGCGTGTTCATTTTCAAAATTACAGTAGTACTAAAGAAGGTTCGTTGTATTCAATATCCTTATGGGGAAAAAGTATATCCAAAGGAGTCAATAGGGATTTTGTTTTATCAACAATGAAGAGTGGGGTTTCTTTTTTTTCACAAAATATACCCAAAATTCCTGCTAATACAAGAAATAAGATAGGATCCTTTAGTACTCCCTTTGGGGCTAAAAAAACTTTTGTCTATCCTCATGAAACGGGAAATACTATGCTATTTCCTCTTCTTATATTATTACTTTTTACTTTGTTCATTGGATCTATAGGAATCCATTTTGATAATGGAGTAAAAGATAATAGAATATTGGAGTTAACCATATTATCAAAGTGGCTAACTCCTTCAATAAACTTGTTCCAGGAAAATTCAAATTCTTCCATAAATTCATATGAATTTCTCACTAATGCAATTTCTTCTGTAAGTTTAGCAATTTTTGGTCTATTCATAGCATATATCTTTTATGGATCTGCTTATTCTTTTTTTCAGAATTTGAATTTTCAAAATTCCCTTGTAAAAAAGAATCCAAAAAAGAGCTTTTTGGATGAAGTAAAAAAAAAGATATACAGCTGGTCCTATAATCGTGGTTATATAGATTTTTTCTATACTAGGGTTTTTATCCTAGGTATAAGAAGATTAGCTGAACTAACGCATTTTTTTGATAAAGGTGTCATTGATGGAATTATCAATGGAGTAGGTCTTGCTGGTTTTTGTATAGGAGAAGAAATAAAATATGTAGGGGGAGGGCGAATATCGTCTTATCTATTCTTTTTTTTATGTTATG